GGATGCCCTAGTACGTTACAAAATTTAGCTTTAGCCAATGCCGCAATCAGAGGAATAATGGGAATAAGGGTATCGACTTTCTTAATAGCATTATTGATTAGAAATGAATTTTCTATAATTTGACTCCGTACCACTGAAGGGTTCATTCGCACATTTGAAAGATAGCCCAAAAATTCAAGGGAATGATTGGATATATGATTTATATAAATCCTTCTTGGATGAAACCACTGCGAAAAATGCCATTGCCAAAAAGCGACAAGGTAAGATTTCCATTTATTCATGAAAAGAGACGTCCCTTTGGAGGCCAGAATGGATTTTCTTTGATACCTAATATAATGCATGCAAGGTTCCTTAACCAACCGTAGGTTCGCCTGAAAATCCTTAACCTTAACAAAGATGTTCACAACACGTTCTATTTTTCCATAAAAATATATTCGTTCAAGAAGAACTCCAAGAGATGTTGATCGTAAATGAGAAGATTTAGTACGTAGAAAGACGAAAATAGATTCGTATTCACATAGATGAGAATTATATAAAAATAAGAACAATCTTTTATTTTTTTTTGAAAAAGAGGAACTGGCTTTCTGTGGAGTAATAAGACTCTTCGAATTACAATACTCGTTGAGAAAGAATCGTAATAAATGCAAAGAAGAGGCATCCTTTACCCGACAGCGAAGAGTTTGAACCAAGATTTCCACATGAACAGGCTGGGGTATTAGTATATCTAATACAAAATTTAAATGTGAAAAATTGTCCTCTAAAAAGGGAAATATTGAATGAATTGATCGTAAATTTTGAGATTTGACTATCTTTTTATTTTTCCCTTCTAGACAATATATTAATCCTAGAGAAAATGGAATTTCTACAATAAAAGCAAAACCCTCTGATATGATTGGAGAATACAAATTATTTCTGCGCGCCCAAAATGTATTTTGATTAGAATCATTAGGATAATAAATAATAAAATGATTCTGTTGATACATTCGAGTAATTAACCGTTTCACAATCAGTAAACTAGATTTATTGTTATAACTCGGATTTTCCGACAAACTGGATCTACTGAAACCACGATCATAAGCAAATGCATAAATATATTCCTGAAAGATAAGTGGATATAGGAAGTCGTGTTGTTGAGATCTCTCTAGCTGTAAATATCTTTGGCTTTCCTCCATTTGAAATTCGATTTGAATCAAAAGTAGAAGATTTTGGGGGTTATCAAATGATACATAGTACGATACAGTCAAAACAAGGTATTCTAGTAAGAATAGATACCTCGGGATAGGTAAACTTATCAGCAGATTCTCTACCCTCTCCTTTTTCCATTCATTTCATTTAATTCGTCTATATTATAGGATAATAAGATGGCTAGAAATCTTTTATTTTTTCAACCTAATCGCTCTTTTGATTTCGGAAAAAACTTTCTTTATCAATATACTGTTTCTTTTACACACGCATCTTCATTCCAAAATCAAGAATGCCAATAGTTAGGATTCATTAAAAAAATATAGAATCCACTCGTGGGGGAGAAGTCCTTCCCCTATCAGGCACTAATCTATTTTTAACGTCTAATTAGATCGGGAAATTATTCAAATTAAGAACAGAAGCTGGTTGCTTTTTCTTTTTTATAATTAATTGAAGCCATAGGGCCCCTATCCATTTATTCATTTGACCCTACTTTACTTTATTTTGTTTCGTTCCAAGAATTCGAACAAGGTTTTATACCGATCCGATAAGGATGAAATATCCTCAGAACTCTCCATTGATACGACATGCTCTTTTTTCCATTTATTCCCTTGCAGGATCAGTCGCGGTCTTCCAAACTTTACCAATGGTATGGACGAATTCCTCACTTCATCCAAATGTGTAAAAGATTCTAGCCGCACTTAAAAGCCGAGTACTCTACCGTTGAGTTAGCAACCCGAATAAAATATAGATTAAATAAAACTTCAACCTTCAACAAAAATCTTCAACAAAGAGTGTATAGATACAATCAGAATCAAATTCAATTAAATTTAAACAAAAGGAAAGGATATTATATAAGTTAATCAAACCGTTGAGCTAACAAATATAAAAAAACAAATTTTATAATGGATTCGAAACATAAAAAAAAATTGATTAGATGAAAATACAAGAAATTCTCAGATAAAAAAATATATATATACCAAATTTAAAAAATTTATAGAGTATCTCTTATGTTATCTACCCTTTAATTCAATCAAAAAAACCTCTTGTATCGAAGAAAGCATCGTTTGAATTTGAATAAGGTAAAGTAAAAACCTATGGGACGGAAATAAATAGACCCGGTTCGCTTATCACGATGAATTATATTTGTTCGATACACTGTTGTCAATATAAATGTTGAGAAAAGAATACAGTGGAAAAAATAAATTGCATTGATTTTTTTTTTTCAATTCTTTGAATTGCAATTTAACAATGCAATAATATTCAAAATTGTCTTGGATTGACACTATATATCTAATTTAGATAAAAAAAAGATAACTGAAAGAATCAAAAAGGAAGAATTGAAAAAAATTTCCGGGTTTTTTAGTCCATAATGTATTTCATGAATCTAAGTGGAATAAGCAAAATAGATTCCTTGATGGGTAGTTGAGCTGCAATAAAAACCACACAATTGAAGGAAATGTCCGAATTTTATATTTAGTAGATCAATAAACTGAGGTTTTGTCTGTCATTTTAGACCATCCAATTTAACGGAAACAATCCTAAATAAATACGAATACAGCAGAAAAGGGGGGGAAATAAAAAAAATAAGTACAAAAAAATTATACAAAGTTATATACAAACTGCTCCCCCCCCTGGTATTTCTTTAATTGAATTTCATTTGATTAGACGAAAGTTCCTTAAAAACTTCCGCTTTTTTTAAAAGATTCTGAACAGTTCCCGTGGGTTGAGCACCTTTTTCAAGGAAATATAGAATAAGGGGAACATTTAAATAAGTTTGATTCTTCATTGGATCATAAAAGCCCACTTTTTTAAGATCTTTTCCTTCTCTTCTGGATCGAACATCAATTGCAACGATTCGATAGACGGCTCATTGGGATAGATGTAGATCAACAATACCCCCCCTAGAACCGTATAGGAAGTTTTCTCCTCGTACGGCTCGAGAAAAAATGATTTGATTCGAAGTTTTGTCTATGTATGCAATTCTAATAAATTAAATGACAAATGGGCCTATAAAATCAATTCGACTATTATTTAAGTCTTTTTTTCTTCCTGAAAAGGAAAAACCATTCGTACTCATAACTCAAGTTGGATAACTCTGAAATAGCTGAAAGGAAAAATCTTTAGTCTATTTCATTTATTGATGAGTAGTCTTTACCCCCATTTGTTTGTCTCGTTTAAAATTCTATTTGGATTCTTTAGTGTGATGCAGTTATTGATACTATATGAGACAATTCAAATGGTGTTTCCTTGTTCTTAGATCCTTTATGCTTATTTTAAATCATTAGGTTTAGACATTACTTCGGTGCTTCTGAATCCTTTCAAAATGGCAGCAACATACCCTTTTTGATTGCTTTCTAGCAAAGAATCCCATGGCCTGTTGATTCCCGCGTGATACACTTTATAATCGAATAATCGAAAAGGTTTGATAAATTCCAACAAATTTTTCTTGTGAATTGAAAACTTGCTACAATTGGATCCTTTTTCTATATTCCTCTTTCTATATACGGAAGATATATTTACGAAGTTGTTCCAATTGATCGATTGGCATTAACCCTAGATCCTTGCCCCCGAGAAATGAATTAATCCTTTCTACTCGAGCTCCATCGTGGACTATTTACAACCCCAAAAAAATGAAGGGTTTAAGTGTAATAGAACAAACAATGTCGAGTCAAGGGCACCCTCATTCCTAGACAAATGGAAAATGATGGATGTAAAAATCCACAATGGATCGTGTCCTTCAAGTCGCACGTTGCTTTCTACCACATCGTTTCAAACGAAGTTTTACCATAACATTCCTCTAATTTGGAACCAGTATGGGATTGATTCAATCATGGAATCATGAATAGTCATTGGTTTAGCTGTCCATAGACATCACAATCTAGACTTTTTCGCCTATATATGATAAGGGAGAACTGTTTTTCTGAAAAAATTTTAGCAAGATGGCATTTTTAACATACATAAATAATATATAGATCCTAGAACGAAATAGAAATATATAAACGAATAACTTTTTGAATCTGTATTTTCAAATGATTCATATAGGATAGATTAAACTATTTGCTACTTTTTCAAAGATTCCACTTAGAAGGAATCATTGAAAAAACATTTAAAAAATTTCAAATTGAAATTAAAAAAGTTTCCTATTTAGACATCATTATTAGACATATTTAATTTTAATAAAATTGAACAGTAAAAATCACGTTCGATCTTCATAGAAGGATCTATTTTTATTTTTTAATTGACTCAGCACTGATTAAATTTTAATTGAAATCAATAAATAGATCAAAGAAAAGAAGAAATCAATCTAATTTTTTTTACATGAGATGTATAAAAAAATGATGTAAGTTAAGATTTGAATCTTTATTCTTTTGATCTGATATCATATCACAATTACGAAAATAAAAATCGAAAAAAAATAGGGAAGGGTTTTCGTATCTCTCAGATAGACTGACGAGTTGTCACTGTTATATATCATTTTAAGGATTACAAATCTTTTTCACAAAAATCAAAAATTTATTGTCATTGGAATAGAACGATATATACCATATAAGCTAAACATTTTCTCATTTTATATCATTATATGATAAATATGTATTTTGTTTAACTTTAACATGGGGTTGCATAATATTATTATCGACTCTTGTCATAAAGTGCATAAAATAAAATATAAAGGGATAGGATAAATCCCCTCTCCCTCAATCGTTACATAGATTTCCAATCTTTGATTAGAGTCAAACACGAAATACCTAAATAAAATCAGATTCAAAGAAAAAACACCGGCTCCATAACATATATAAATATGTTATTGTTATGGAACTTTCTTTTTAATGAGATTCGAAGAGACACATATTAGTTAAAATGAATATGGATTCATTCATATCCACCCCCCCACTCTCACTCTTTCTATGGGAATAATGTAGCATAAAAAAATGGATATGCGCTGGGACGGAAGGATTCGAACCTCCGAATAGCGGGACCAAAACCCGTTGCCTTACCACTTGGCCACGCCCCATTTGAATTTATAATCTACACGAAGAAACAATAATATTGTTACTGGTTGTTTGTCAACTGCAGTCCAAATATTTATATAATAGATTGATACTGGGATTTTGATACATATAGATATAGAATTCAATTTAATTTATTGATCATTACATAGAATTCAATTAAGATATTGTATGAAAGTATGATTTCTTCTATTCTCCTTTGAGAATTGGAGGATTTTTGGTTGGGTGGGTTCAAAGAAAAAGAAGGATTTTTTGTCTACCTTACTTACTTTCTTCCTTGTTCCTTATATCAAAAACTCAATCAAAATGCAATTATCTCCAAGAACAAAATGTCTGTTATGCTTAATATCGTTAGTTTGATCTGTATTAATTCTGCCCTTTATTCGAGTAGTTTTTTCTTCGGCAAATTGCCCGAAGCCTATGCTTTTTTGAATCCAATCGTAGATGTTATGCCAGTCATACCTCTGTTTTTTTTTCTCTTAGCTTTTGTTTGGCAAGCTGCTGTAAGTTTTCGATAAGATCCTTACTAATAATATCCTAGAAAATGCATGATTTCTTCGATAAAAAATCCTAACAATTGATATAATCAGATAAGTTTGAGAGTATGAACCTTCGATTCGCACACTGAAATTCTTGGCTTGGATAGTCGCCATAAATCATAAATTCGGCTTACCCCCATTTCCTCATTTTTAACCCCTTTTCCAGTGAAAGACCCTAACCCTATTTAGGGTCTCCCACAATATCTAATTTGGATATAAACAAAAATTTTTGTTAATGAAAAACAAATGGATTTATGACAATGCATTTTTATTTCTAGAAAAACTTATTTCTTGGTGTCAAAATAGTCTATGTGGTAGAAAAATGGAAGATCTATTCTCTTTTTTTTCCAAAAAATAATCTTGGAGATTGTGTAATGCTTACTCTGAAACTCTTCGTTTATACCGTAGTGATATTTTTTGTTTCTCTCTTTATCTTTGGATTCTTATCTAATGATCCGGGACGTAATCCTGGACGTGAAGAATAAAATCCAAAGGGTTTTTCTTGGTTAATTTTCCTATTTTCTTAGGATTTTATCTATTCCACGCGTTTAACTCATACTTTTAAAATAGGAAAATTAAATAAATAAATCAAGTCATCAACAGAAACGGAAAGAGAGGGATTCGAACCCTCGGTACGAATAACTCGTACAACGGATTAGCAATCCGACGCTTTAGTCCACTCAGCCATCTCTCCCAATTGAAAAAGATAATTACTATATTATACATAATATAAGGAATCTTTCTTTCTCTACTCTTCTTTCTCTATTCTATTATATATAGAGAGAGATCCACAAATAAGGAATTTCCTGTATCTAAAAGAGGGGCGTGCCAACAATCGAACTAAAGAAAAATAAGGAAGACCTCTTTGTTTTGTTTGAAAGGCCCTTCTTATTCTGATGGCCCGGCTAAGTACTGACCAGGCCGGGCCTTTTTTTTTGTTCCAACGAAGTATAGATAAATAATGATTTATCTGATTTGAAAACAAAAAGACTTGTTTTGTTTTATATTATTATATAATAATTTTATATTTTAGATTTAAGCAACAACAAAAAGAAGAAAGATTTTTTACATGCTTTTTCTTGTTATATTTCATTTTCATTTTCCGAACTAAAAAAGAAACTTTTGATTCTTTCACAATGGATTTTTCTGTTAGAATTTGAGTGTTTTTTTGATCGGTATCTATCTTCTTCAGCAAAAGGTTTTAGTTATTTCATTTAAATTATTAAATTAAATGAAGCCTCTTTTCCGAATCTCATTCAATTTAGAACTCCCAAAGTTCAACACTCTCATTTTAATGATTCTTTGATGATCCTATCTTGATCATGCTCAATTACCTTGTTGGACAAAAGGTCCATTTGTATACAATAATGATATTGTAGCGGGTATAGTTTAGTGGTAAAAGTGTGATTCGTTCTATTAACCTTTTAATAGTTAAAGGGTCTTTCGGGTTTATTCATATTCCCATCAAAAACTTTATTTCTTAAAAGGATTGAATCCTTTACCTCTCAATGAGAAAGTCGAGAAAAAATACGCATTCTCGTGATTTGTATCCATGAGTCACTTATAAATTTCAAAGTTGGATTATGAAATTGCGAAACAGAATTTTTGAATTGGACCAAGACTTCCAATTGAATAAGTATGAGTAAGGGATCCATGGCTGAAGATAGAAAGTCAATTTCTAATCGTAACTAAATCTTTCATTTTTTTTCTCAAAAAAGAAATTGAAGCAAAATAGCTATTCGACGATGACTTTGGTTTACTAGAGACAT